CCTCTCGATATCTCCTCACCTTGCACCTTTTCTTTCTTTTCCCTTAATGCAAGCACTAAGTAAGAAACCTACCTTTCCTCAACTCTTGGGCTTGAGGCTTCTGTTCTTACGACTCACTCAATTGGGTCAGTGCCCTTCGGTATTGCTGCTGCTATCGTTCTAGTGCTGGCCACAAATGAAAGAGCGTACAATAGCGTACGTGGAATCTCAAGGAATAGACCGAAGAGATTTCAATTCCGTAAGTAACTTAGTGCCTATTGGTCGATGATTCGAAAGAAAATGAAATTCAACAAAGTTGCAAAAGAAGTTGAAATGACTACCTCGCGGGTCGATCACTGTTGGTAGGGGCGATCAAAACATTGAGCCCTTGTTCTTGAACCTTGTTTAGAGAAGAACACTCACCCTGCGCAGAAACTAAAGTAAAGTGGCTTTTATTTTCTTCTTATGACGAAAAATGGAGTGTGATGTGAAACCTCTATGCAAGGCGAAATCTCATCGGAAAGTCCCCACCTTCGAGATCTACTGAGGAGGAGCACGAAGAAATGAAAGCGACGAGCATCAGGGGATCCTATATCTAAGCCCTATACCCCTGAATCTTACTTCCAAGCGGACAATGATATAGAGATGACGGAATTTACACCAAACCCAGGCTATCAAGTGTATCCTGTCTGGGGATCAAGGTCCTTTAAGGACACTGTGCAACAGGGTACATATAAAACCCCCATCTACACCGGTGAGGAGGAAGGACCCGACTCCACCCCCTGTTCTCCTGTTTGAGCCAGCATAACAGAGCTTGCCTGCTCCTCCGCCTTTGAGGCTTCTGGATTAGTGGGAACCAACGAACTAGCTTCTTTCTTGGGACAGATCTCTGCTCGATGCCCGTATTCCCCGCATTCAAAACAAACAATTTCATTGCCTCCCATTTAGTAGGGGTTGCCCGAAAGGAGACCGGAAGGCGTACATCAGAGCTAGCTTTTCGAGCCAACCTATCCCGTGGACTTTATTATCCGAAAGCCTCTCTTTGTTGAATTGATCTCTCGACTGTTCCTCGTGACGAAAGATCCTGGCCTACCCCTCCGTCAGTAGCCGTTGTTTCATCGGCACCCGGGACTTCTGAATCGGTCCCTGAACCAAGAGCCCACACTTCTTTTGTTCATCGCACTCGCCTTGCTCATTGCAAGGGGAGATCCTTTCCTGTCTCCATCGGCTTGTCCCGTCGGTAGGAAAGAGATTATTCATGAATATCGGTTCAGCAATGCCTCGATGGTGAATCAATTCCACTCTTTCTCGCAAGCTTTCCGGTCTTGAATTCAGGGTAGTTAGCTGCCGGTTCCAAGTGAGCTTCACGTAAGCGTAGGTGCTATACGGGCCCACTGTGGCAAGGTGATCAATTATTCCCACCTGGAGGCGCGCACCAGATAAATGCCCCCCCTAAGACTAGGTAGCCAGACTTTCTCCCCAGCTTGGATCGGGGATAGATTGCTAATTTTGCGTTGCCTCCACCGAGGTGTCATGGGGTTTAGGAATTCTTACATTCTATCTTTCCGAATAGTCACTTTACAGCCAATTTTCATACCTTCACGTAATTTGAAAGTGGCTATAGACTTCTTAGCATGAGTAACATAAGGTTTCTGACCTATAGTAGCAGTCATATCATTAATAGCAATGGCTCCGATCCTGATCGATAAAGAAGGAAATCCACCAATAAGCCAATAAGTTAGGGACATTCCTGCATGCTCTGGGAGCGTGTCAGCGTGCTGATCGACGTGAATCAAAGTTATAAGCTGCCATCCGGAGGTACTAAATAAATCAGCGAGCTCAGTCTGCAGAAGAGGCAAAGACATGGGATCAAGCCGAATCAAGGTTGTCTACTCCTCTTCGGACATAGAGATTTGGTCCAGGAGACCTCTCCAAGAACTAACCATAAGAGTTTGCCAGTGAGATTCGATTCGACCTATCTTCTGACTTCCTTGTTCGTCACAATCTACCGCCCCGTGACTTTTTTGAAAGCAAGCTCCATTCAAAGCGGTCGTTAGACCTTGCGACACAGCCAGGTTTCCATTTATTGGATTTATTCCACAGGGATGACCCCACTCCTCACCTTGGCCAGAGGAGTTCCTCACCTTTCCATCAAGCTCAATCAAAAACGAACCGGCCCCGATCAGTCCCATGGGGCTCACCCCAAAAAGGGGTTTTCTCAATGGGCCTTTCATGACATGTATGCCGCGCTGATGAATGCCTTGGGTCCTTTCTATCGGCATTTTCGGACTTACCGTTCTCAGGCATATTTGGAAGACAAAGATAGGGCGATGCAAGGCCGGGTCGATCCCTTGAATCCTAGTTTGAGATTACCCAGTACTCACCAGAAGTCTGCTGTGGTACCTCTTTCAAGATAGAGCTTGCTACTAAGCTAGCCCGGACGACCAAGTTGATCAATGGATTCGCCCCTCTCCGATAAGATCATCTCCACGAGCTAAATCCCCAACTTGGAACGCACTTTTTCACTCCCCCTTGGTTAAGAAGACTTTCAGGAGTAAAAAAACTTTAAACTTCTTCAATTCAAAACCAACTCACTCTAAGGAAACGAGAGCTTTGCGAAAGCCACTGGGGAGGGAGAATGAACGATCGACTGCTAAAGATCTTGAATAAAGCATTGATAGCTTTGCCGAGGAGAAAAACTTTTATTCTTCCCGAAGGTGTTCCTTGCATGCTGAAGTGAACAGGGGCGGTACCAACTACGACTAGAAAGCGGTCACTCCTGTCAATGAATACCATTCATAGCTGTCCATGTTAGTAAGATAGCCGTAACGACTTTGTTTTACTGCTCGAGGTGGTGATAGCTTTTATATATTTACTTAATTATAAGCTTGCATAGTGCTCTTCCTATTTGTTTTCTCGGCTTTCTTCTGCCGAACCGAACGAAGACAGTTTCTCTCCCCTCTGTACCTATTGCACTGATCTCTTCTCTTTCACTCTCTTTCTTCATTCAGGAAAGGTGAAGATTGAATCGGGAACAGAAAACGAAGCAGGAACAAACTTGTCCTTTGGTCGAGTTTGCTTCACTTCCTGAGCCCTCACCACTTCCTGCGACAGCTAACAAGGGGCATTTAGGACAACTCGTTCATTTAGCACAACTTCATTCCGCTCGGGCCTCTCTTTGGAGAGCCCCTTCTTTCCAATCAATAAAGATAGTGCTGGCTCGCTATTCATATTATTTCTGCTTGACCGGTACCAAGAACTCCATTTTTAATGAATTCTGGGTCTGGGCGCTTAGCAGCCCCTACTTTCACATTTCTTCCTATGAAACTACTTGGTCTACTTCCATTTAGACTGAGATGGCTTCTCTTTCGACGGATTGATCCGGACTTCCCCACTTCAACACTCGCAGGAAAGAAAAGACCTGAATCCTACTGAAGCTGCTAACAGAGACTGAGCAGATATTGACCTATGAGATTTGTACACTTCGGCTTGGCACCTTCCTTTGGTTCGTGCTCGCACGGGCCGTTTCTCTGCCAATCTCGAATTCGAATCTTTGCTTACCTTTCCTGACCTCGCAGACCCACTAGCAACTACAACCTATTATCGAACAACCGATTTGTGTACAATAATAAGTTGTTGAAATAGGTTGTTCAATAAGATCGGTTGAATCAAGGATGGCAGTCCCACATAATAGGAAAGAGCTTCTAGCCAGATCGAGACTGAAAATGAGAGTCAGTCGGGAGCCGCATAGATAGGCACGATAGAAGGAAAAAAGCAAACCTATGTCCCGTTCCCTTTCCCTTTGGGAATCCACAGGAACGAGGAATGCCTAGCCGCAGTAGGAGCCAACTTCGTTCTTTGACACCTATTCCAGCTCAGAGGAAAGACTGGGATTGAAAACAGCCGTCAGCGGCCCGAGAGAGCTCATTCATTCATGGATTGTCTCAAGAGAGGACTGAAAAGGCTTGGCCTGAGGTTGAGATCTTCCCTTAGTTGCTTAGCCTTCAATCGTAGTTCTCAAGGTCAGTAAGGTGTTGGGACCTTCTGGCAGCTAAAAGCAATTTATTATATAATATATATCACCAGAGGAAGAAGAATTTATTATTTCTTTATATACGCAATTTCCATAAGAAAGATGGCCGTCTAATATCTTTCCTTCTATCTGCTCCTATGACAATCTGGCAATCCGATCTCGCATTCGAGTTCGTTCATTAGCTTGCTGATGATCAACACCATCGAAACTGGAAAAAATATCTCCCTCTTTACGAACAAAAAAGGGAAAGCAACGGAACCAAGAACGTCCTAGAACAGTTAAGTTGGAGGTTCATTCGCGTGTGATATATGAACAAGAGCGAGCGAAGTTAAGTGACATTTATTAAATTGAGATTTTCAATTAGAAGAAAGAGAATCACGAAACAAGAAGAAGTTGCAAATCGGGGTTCTTGAATCTGATGTGCTGCGACTAGGCAAAAACAAAGCCTTTTCGTGCAGGCGAGTCGTGAACATCAGAGTCTGATCATAATCGTATGATAAAGATTGGAGCTACGAGCCCAGCTTCTCTCTCAGAAGCGAGGGAAATCCGTAATCAGTGAATACTGGGACAGGAATGACCAACTTGCTTGTGGGATCAGCTTTGCTCACGAATCCTATATTTATTGGGGAAGGTTTTGATTCTTTGCTCAGCTTGGATCACGATTTCAAACTCCCTTTCAAGATAGATGAAGGTGGAAGACACAAACGAATCCTCTGAATTAGCGGCTGATGAAGAGTTTTCAGAGCCAGGATCACAGTCTTCCTTTGAGGATGCAAATTTAATTACAGAAAGAAGGGTTCTATTCGATGAAGAGTTCCCTAGCTGGACGGTTTTGCACCGAGAATTAATTCATGAAAGAGTTCCGTCTTAATAAGAGTAAGGATCGAACACCCGATTCCTATAACAAACGATTATATGAATCGAGGTTGGTGACAAACTAATAGGAATCACATTTTGGGTAATCTTTCTATCCTCTATAAATATCAAAGATGTATCTTTGATTCATCGACATTGGCACTAGAGGCTCTACCCCCTGAGAAAAAAGTCGCATACACCTGCCCTAATAAGAAAAAGTTCTCCGCCTTATGACTTTCGAATAGTATTCCCTGTTGATTGAAATTGGTAAGATTAACGTATAAAATTTATAAGATTGACTTGTCTGTGTGTGAATTGAATAATTCCCTCCTTTGTGAGAGAAATGTCCGCCCTAAGCCTATAGAATCTATAGTTTTTTTTCTCCCCCAGGTTTTAAACAACAAAGCTCGTGGTTCTCTAGATTGAGATCTTTCATAAGATAGAGAAAAGGAGATGTGTCGAAGTTCGCTTCCTGCTCCCTAAAAACGGGAATACAGAAAGCATGCCCCTTACGTAGAGCAAAGGAGAGGGCTCGCCCATTTGAAGGTAGGAAAGGAAGTGGTAAAGGTTTGCTCCAATTCATCCAAGTATAGGCGGAATAAGATTTCCGACATACCCGTTCTCCTATAAGGAAGTTTTTCTTCAAACGAAGGTATTTCTATTTTTTTTCCTTTATGGTCCACTACTTTAACGTTGACAAAAGAGGAGAGCAAATAAAAAATGGGTTTCTCCAGCATAGGTTTTATTTAATAGAATAGATGATGGAACTTTCATTAAAGATGGGGAGAGATCAAAGAAAAGGAGATTTATTTAAGTAAGGCAGGGCCTCACCCGCGTAAGACTCATAAGAGGGTCTACGTCATTATTCATTCCCCATCCCGAGATGTCTAAGTAAACAGGCTTCCCTAAGCTTGAAGCAAGAATAAATGAAGTCCATCAGAAACAAGACCTGATTATTCAAATCAAAGGCTTAAAGACAGGGTCAATAGTAGTAGCCTCATCTTAGGAGAAGAGGTGAGTATTCATATGAATATAATAGACCTATCTTGGAAGACAGTTTGATGAGAGCCGGGTGGGAATCTAGCCCAACAAAGAGTCTTTCTCGTCGGACCCATATACCCATGACTGATTTCAGACTTTATCACACCTATTCGGAGGATGGTCAACAGACTTGGGAAGTCACCTTCTTCTTTTTCATGCTATTCTATTACAATGTCTCAACTAATGCCTATTGCCTTGCAGGAAGTCGCCTAGGAAGAAAAGAAAGAAGCAATAACCGGAGGCCTATTATTAAATTCAGTGCATGAACCTATAAATAAAACGGAATCCGATCCTTTCCTTTTAGTCGGAGTGGCTTCTCGCTCCTTCTTATGCCGGAGCTGAATGAAGGCTTTCGTCTTCGCATTTTCTCTAAGGCCTATTGAACTGACTGCTACATAAGGCTATATTTACTCGACCTGAGAGCGCTTTTCATTGGTCTAACCGCCATACCCTCGTCCCGACCCTAACGTTGCTTCCATCAGCCCACCCGTAGTAATATCATCGGTCGGTAGATCTCGCTCCCGACCCTTAGCTCGCCTTTTTTCCTTACCGACCCCGGACCTTCTTACTACGCCCTGCCCTAATAGATCCCATCCCCTAACTGCGTCCTAATATACAGAGGAACTAGCTTCACACGGAACTAGCTGCTGAACGAAAACCGCTTCGGGACTTCTGCCAGGCAATCGTCTGTCTTCCACTGACTTGTCTCAGTGAAGAAGGAAGTACTGTTTCAACACGTTATGATGAATAAACCCCTCCTAGGCTTCCAAACAAATCCCGTCCCAACTCTTGCCAAACGTGTAACTAGTTGGAACCTGCAAACTCCGTTCAGGGATATCACTTCGATCTACTATTTCCTACCCCTTGAAAATGGAAGGGCATGGTCGACACTAACTACTATTTCGCCTCCGCACCCTCTTGTAGTCATTGTCGTCGTACCCACAAGTACATATCTTTTAAACCGCTCTCCTTACTGAACAAGTACAACTAAATACGAGTTCACAACCTCACGACTACCCTATATATTCCCACCACCCACTGCCCATGTCAGTAGCTATCCTTTCGGGGCTCTCTGGCGACACAGTTGCTCACTCCGCCTCTATCTCCTTGTCAGTGGCTCTCGTACCCTTCCTCCTCCGGTCGTGCCTCACTCCTTTAGTTGTCATCCGCCCACGGTGGCTCTAATAAGCAGCCAGCCTCGTATTCGTTCCCGCGCTTTTCGACCTCTACCGGATAAAAAATAGAATTCTTCGAATAGACAGGAAAAATAGGTACCGATACCCCCTGACTAAGGCCCCAGACAGGTAACCTTCGCGCTTGTCGAGGTTGGGAATCATATCGGAGAATCTTCTTGTTTGCTTTTCTCTGCCGAACTCTCTAGACAAACATAGTATCAACCATGGCTACCATAGCTTTGATAGAAGCACCTATTTGAATCAGTATGCGTCTTTAGTGCAAAGTGGTACTACTCGGCTTGGACTAGGACCGCGACTAGTCGAGGAATTTACTATTTATTGGCTTGCTGGTCAAGGAAAGTTATACAACGAAACGGATGAAGCAAAATAACCAAAGACAAGACGACCATCAGTGTCATCGAAATCAAGTACCTCTTTATCAGCAGATTTAGGGTTTGCGTGTCGAGTCTTGCTCGTAGCATCGTCTTCCCATCTAACCTCGAGTTGAGTTGAGCGATCTGCAGTACAAGACTGACAAACGAGATCGGCACTAAGCCTGAATTGACCCTCCTCAGTCAGCGTCGAGAGAGGGATTGAACAGAAGGAGGAGATGGCATTTCTAGGAAGTGATTAGATTCTCTAACCCCTTATCAATCAACGGGAGGACGGATTAGTTCTTCCGCTGAAGGAACTGCTCTAGTGGGCAAGGCAAGGGGAAGTCAAAGCCGAGTTCAAGAAGTCGGCAGAAGAAGAATAAGAGTAAGAAAACGAAGGGGACACATACATAGGATGTATTTTGCTGAAACAACAACATATGTCTCCGCTTTTTCTTATACTTGCTGGCTCATCGCTGCCTACAGAGACGGGGTTCAGCCTCCTGGTCTGGAGAACAACCCTAGAAGAAAGAGGAAAGCTCGCTTAGTAGTCATCAACTCAGCCCTCGAACCTTGACTTTCCTACGAAGCTTATTTATACCTATACCTTGTAACCCAGGTTACGCTCTTTAGTTCACCCCGGTTCCTTCTATTTAGATTCTTTATTCAGGGCGAGAACTCTTTATTCACCTTTCTTCTCTATCTTTACGGGACGGATATAGTCGGGTCGGATATAAGCCATCTGACCCATTCTCTTTCTCTTCAACCTTTGAGTAGACCATAGGCGGGACTGAGACTGGGTTTGCCCTACCGCTGCTCCAACCAAATTCTGTAACGAGAATGACTAGTCCACAAGGGAAGAGTGAAATGAGCAGCCCAACCAACCTCCTGCAGAGACAGAAGAGTTCTTCCACGGCGAAACAAAAGAGAAGGGGGCTCACGACATACCAATCCTGGCGGAAAAGAAGATTTTTTGAATATCCTAATATCTGGGAAGACGAAAAGGCATGGTTCTCTTCGTTTGTGGAAGTTATTTCCCCTCACTCTTTCGCTTACTTGGGTTGCTGCCAAACTCTAATAGATAAAGCCCTTATAGAGAACACCTTCAGGGAAGAAAAAGAAGAAGAAATGGGCCTATGTAGGTAATGTAGTTCCTCTCAATTCAATCACTTCTGACTCTGCTAGATCGACAACAATCCGGGTCGACACCTAAGGAAAGATGAGAAAGAAAGATCTCTTCGGCTTCTCAGACAAGCTTGTACTCACGTTTGCTAAAGACCAACTCTCCTCTTGCTATTGATCAGTTTGATTCTTTTCGTGGAAAGAAGAATGTCTGATCAATCCTCCCAATTATATTAGGCAGGGCGCGGAGCATCAATTAATTGAATTCCCGCTTGAAAAAGAAGAAACCATTCTCCCACTCAGCTCTCCAATGCGCCGACCTCTACTCACTGACGCTCGTCGCCCTCTTGATGGTGGTTGGTGGACCCCGCCCTAGCTTTTAAGCCGAAGAAAGAAGCAATCATACCCCTGGAACAGAAAGATATTGCACTTCAAAATCGTTACTAGAAGCACTGAAAGCGCACTTCCTATCTAGGCAAACCAAACCTGAAAAAGCACCGCCCCCCGGCTAGCCTTGCAAGAGCGGGTGTGCGGGAGAACTGAGCATCAAGGCTGCAAGACAGAAGGAAGGTTCCCGCGTGCAGGAAAGCTTTTTCACCGTCCATTGGGTATTTGTCTCTATCTCGCTCTCCCAACTCATACTTATGATAGGCGGGCTCAATGCCGGATATTGACCTCTGGAGATCCTTCTCTTTGAATTCCCGGTATTCAGTTGTCTTCCTTGGTTCCACCCTTCCATTCATGAAGCAGATCGCCGGGAAGGCTCTTTCTCAAGCATAAAGCGAGAGTTTTCACATCGATCGACAAACAAAACTCCTGATAGAAGCCCAGTTTCTTTAGTAGGAAATCAACGAAAGATCTTTGATCTCACCTGGGAACAAGTCCAACAAACCACTTTTCCCTACAAAATGCTATCTATCCCTGCCTGCTTCTTCAACACAAATAAAGGCAGATTGTTTGAGTTGTTACCCTTTCTGGGGAATGCTTTACTTTAACATCGGCTTTTCCGATCGGTTTTTTGGCATCGGCTGGAGACGAAGCCTGACTACTATAAAGGCCCCAAGCCTTGAGACCTAGGGGCGAGCCTTATTTTCTTTTTTATTAGTAAAGGCCTAAAAGAGAGGTATGGGTTCAAAGGGGTTAAGGAGAATAGGGCACTTTGCCTGAGAGGCTTCCAGAGCTAGTTTAAAGGGGGAGGAAGGGTTCCGGGATACCTCGAAGCCCTTTTTCGTATATATCATCATTATAAAGCCCCTTCTTATCGATCGCCAAAAACATATGCTTGATCCGCTTCCCTAGTGGTATTGCCTTGTAACTGCCCAGCATATACCTTTCTCCACTGCTGCTCCCTCAATGCAAAGCTATGCAGAGCGAAGGAAGATACTAGGGGCAGAGATTGTAGCTAACACTGTCTCGACTCCTTGCCTTGCTCAATGCTTCTCCATCAACTGCAGCGGGAAGGGCAGGAATAAGGGAAGGAAGAAAGGAAGTTTAGAGCTGGCTAGCGGAAGAAAGGATAGAGAAGAAAGTCACACAACCGACATGCGAATAAAGTAAGGAATTATAAGTCAACTTGAAAAGCAAATGAGTCAGGTGATAGAGTGACCTTGGTCCGCAAGTACCCCTCTTTCTATCTATACCCTCGTGCCCTTTCTTGTAGTAGTCAGTCTACGTTCTAATCCCTTTTGAAAGAGCTAGAGATTGGATTGGAAGTCCCTGGTTTCAGAGCTAGAGGAAGTAATGGGATATTGAAAGCCCCCGCTAAAACCTAGAACCCTTTTGCTATCGTGCTCAGTCCCTTTTGCAAACCATGTCATCCTGTCTCCGCAAGCCTATAGCCCTCGTGCGAGCAAGCAAACCCAGCCAGTAGGAGTTTTAGCGCTAGAGGAAGTCAAGTCAGGAAGTCCCAAGTAAGAAAGTGGATATCTAAAGTAAGCGCGATAGGATAGAAAGCTAGCCCAGGTGAGATCGTATCCCTTTTGATAGAGGTTCTGAATCCCCCGGGATATCTCGTAAGGAAAATCAGAATCATTTCAGTCCACTGGTTCTAGCCCTGTAGCTGTAGTAGTAAGCCTGTCAGGAAGGTTCTATTAAGCAAACCAGTAAGTTAGTGATTCAAAGTCTAGCCCTGGTGCTGGTGTATGAGATATTTCATTCTCAGTGAAAGCAGACTAAGAATCCGGGCGTCAAGGGGATCTGAGACAAAGCCCTTGACTAATAAAAAACGGAGCCGAAGACAGCCTTGTAGGAGGCCAAGCAGCAAAGAGCGCTCGAGGAGAACCAGTATACCAGCTAATCACTCGTGCGAGTCAGTCAGGTTGGAAGAAAGGGCTGCGGGAGAAGGTACGGCTAGGATTATTCGCTGACCGATAGGCTTAAAGGAAGGGAAGGATTGGGCTTCAAGCCAAGACCAAAGATGATAGGATTGAGGAGGTAAACTAAGCAAATGGTTTAGAACCCTTCGTGACTCAACAAGGTGAGGAACTGCACCACCAGAAAAAGAAGAAGTCAATTGAACCTTAGACGACAAGGCGATAGGGTAATAGTGCTCCACTCCTTAGACTTCGGAAAGAGGATCGGGACTGCTTACGGGCTAGATGGAATAGACCCTGATACGACTCAGCAATACGGCAATTCGCCTACAAGCGGAAAAAGAGGCCCCACATAGAATAGAAGGACAGAAGGGGATTAAGGCAGTGAAGTTAATGCCGTATGCTAAGAGGGGAAATGCCTACATCTAGCACATGGAAGAGCGGATTCGCTTCCTATTCCTTCTTAGATGAGATGTCAGTTCCTTGAGTGCAGCCAAAAGAAGTGCTGTTGTAGCCCTTGTTGTCTTCTGATCTACGACCACCCTTTCCTTTGCAATGACTCCTCTTTTGCTCATGACCTAGCTCGTTTGATAAACAGTTATCGGTAGGCCATTCAATACTCTCGGTTGTTGTTCTCGGTTGTCAAAGAGCTCAACGCTCTCGGTTGCAGCGTTTACTTGCAGCGTTTCGCTATCCGCTGTTCTTCTAAACGCTGTTCTATAGAAGGTTAGAGTCTAAGAAGGAAAGCCCAACTTCCGGAGCTTGGTGGATCAGGAAAGGGGAGGGTCACCGTCCCATTTTCAGCAAAAACATCCAATTGAACAAGATAGGACGGTCCTCGATCTCAACAAGGTGACAGAAGCCCTCTTGATTGAGCGCGAAGTCGAAGAAGAGTTGAGAGAGTAGGAGCGCCGGTCTCAGGTTACATCAAGGTCTCTGCCGGTCTCAATGTCAGGTCTGAGAGGGTCTCACATGCTGGAGCAGTCCAAGCTAGTCGAGATCTTCAATCAGATAGTCTCATAACTGGATCACCCATGACTTCTGTGTACCACTAGTGCTACAAAGGCTTTTGGTGGTCTTATTGGCGCATACCACGGTGGGGTCTTCGACTGGGGTGAAGTCGTAACAAGGTAGCCGTAGGGGAACCTGTGGCTGTATCGAATCTGTCTCTTACTCAGTATCCCAAAAAGTTGTGGCGAAACACGCCTCGAATTTCAAACGCCGAAGAAGTCTGGCGTAAAACAAGACTTCACAAGTCCCACATTATTCACCATAAAACGGTGAGTAAAAGCGGGCAGAGCATAACAGAAATCTAACCGGAAATGGAAATAGGGAGTCAAATGGATAAGAAATTGATTGAGATTGAGAATTTAAGGATGGAAATGGTGAGTGAGATTGAGAATTTAAGGATGGAAATGGAGAATAAATTGAGTGAGAAAGAAAAGAAAGCTGATCAATCGACCGATTGGGCAAAAATAGTTGACAAAAATTCGGTCTTTATCAAATCTTTTCTTTCAATCGCTCTAGTCATTTTCAGTTATCTTATATATACTTATGATAGAAGTTTCAGAGTACACCAAAAAACCCTTAAATGGGCCCACGAGTACGGTAGTAGTGCTGGTGCGAAATTTTATTATAATAAAATGCATGTGGGGCATGATGGGACAACGCTAGAGTCTGCCCTATTTCCTAAAGAAGTAGGCCAAGCCGGGACAACGCTAGAGTCTGCCCCATTTCCTAAAGAAGTAGGCCAAGCCGGAACCGGAACCTTACCCATAGACCCGGCAAGTGTGACCCCCCCCAGCCCCCTTGACCAATTTGAAATAATCCCCTTGATTCCTATGAAGATAGGAGACTTGTATTTCTCATTCACAAATCCATCTTTCTTTATGCTGCTAACTCTGAGTTTTGTCCTACTTCTTTTTTATTTTGTTACTAAAAAGGGAGGAGGAAATTCAGTCCCAAATGCTTGGCAATCGTTGGTAGAGCTTATTTATGATTTCGTGCCGAACCCGGTAAACGAACAAATAGGTGGTCTTTCCGGAAATGTGAAACAAAAGTTTTTCCCTCGCATCTCGGTCACTTTTACTTTTTCGTTATTTCGTAATCTCCAGGGTATGATACCTTATAGCTTCACAGTGACAAGTCATTTTATCATTACTTTGGGTCTCTCATTTTCTCTTTTTATTGGCATTACTATAGTTGGATTTCAAAGAAATGGGCTTCATTTTTTAAGCTTCTCATTACCCGCAGGAGTCCCACTGCCGTTAGCACCTTTTTTAGTACTCCTGGAGCTAATCCCTCATTGTTTTCGTGCATTAAGCTCAGGAATACGTTTATTTGCTAATATGATGGCCGGTCATAGTTCAGTAAAGATTTTAAGTGGGTCCGCTTGGACTATGCTATGTATGAATGATCTTTTCTATTTCATAGGGGATCCTGGTCCTTTATTTATAGTTATTGCATTAACCGGTTTGGAATTAGGTGTAGCTATATTACAAGCTCATGTTTCTACGATCTTAATCTGTATTTACTTGAATGATGCTACAAATCTCCATCAAAGTGGTTATTTTTTTATAATTGAACAAAAGCGAGGAGCGAAGCCGAGTTTACGATGTAGAGCCTTACATGGGCTGTTTCTTTTACAAATCATCATGATATTTTAGTTTTTTAAAATTAACATCGAAAAGAAAGAAGAGAAAAAATGGAGTTGTTGGCGCCTGCTTAGCGGGGCTTATAGAAATCCTAAAAAGCTAAAAAACCTATTCATTTTATGACCCGTATTTACGAAAGGAAGTGGTTGGAAAAGTTCCAATTTGTTGAAAAGTTTATATAAAAGTATGAAAAATTGGGTAGCTAGCGCGCTTCGACTTGACTGTCACCTTCGCTTATGGTAACCGAACTCGGCAAGAGGAGAAAAGTCAGCTTTACCGCAGCTGATTGAACGAAGGAGTCGAGCTTGTCTTGCCCCGAGCCATAGGGCGGTGCTTTCCGCCAGCTTAAGACTTTCCATTTTTAAGAGAAAAAACTGCCTTAGAAACGGTTTCTACTGATCCCGATTCGTATGTGGATTTTTATGCCTCAGTGTCCGCGTCTTTATTAGTTGGATATGCCGGTTCAGAAGAAACGGGAGCTATTGGTTCGGAAGAAACAAGATATGTTAGTTCGGCGGATGCTGGTTCGGATTGAGAGAGATAAACTGCAGCCCTGGGCTCAGCTTTAGCTGATTATTACAATTGCTTCATCTGCTCCTCTTGATTCTGGTTGGGAATATACCCTACTAGGCTAGGAGAAAGGTAGACTTTATCTACGTCTTTCCCATTCGGTCTAGTAGTTCAGTAAAATAAAGAATCCGTCAATCAAGCTGGAACTCTAAATAAAGAAGTAGGGTCAAGCGATTGACCAAACACTTTACCGAATGGACGACGAATGGGAAAAGACTGAAATAAGGTAGCCCTCCCTCAATGATGGACGCGAGAAAGGTGCTAGGCTAGAAGCATCCGTACTGGAACGGATAGGCTGATGGATGGAAGGCCACTGAGCACCCTATCTAAGGAAGTTAGTTTCACGAGTCCAGCTCGTAGTGACCCTGACACTGCGTTAGCGGACGTTGGTGATTCCGCGAAAGACAATTATAGGCCAGCCGGGAACGGCACGTAATGCTGCTGCTGCGAAATCGTGACTACCTTCCCTCTCCTTAGTCCGATCTTGACACTGATCTCGGAAGCTTGTTCTGATCTTCGTACTCGCTCCGAAGTTTAGCAATTAAGTTTCGTTTTTGTAGGTGCTAAGTATGCCTTGCTAAGGGTGAGCAATGCGCAAAGATAGCGCTCTTTAAGCACTAGGTAAGCCTAGTCTACTAAAGTAAAGGAAGGACTTCCCAGACCAGTCTGAAAGTTGCTTCATTGGTTGCTTTTCTAGATTAGTACTCACATGGCTAGGCAACCGGCTCAGCGCACCTTGTACCGATGCGATTTGGACACAGCATCTCGTTCGTCCCAGCGGAGCTCACACTTCTTCAGTGCTAATTCCTGGCCTGAATACTGAATACAAGTGAATTGGTACTTCATTTCATAGGAGCGCAACACAAAAGAAATACGCAGCCGTCCCTTCCAGAGTCTCTGACTCTCTTTAGGTTTCTGACCTTGCCCAAAGGAAGGTGTTTTTTTTGTGTGATAGTTGCATTGCTCGTAGGAGTTTATAGATGTCTTGGCATGGACCTATTAAGAGATGCCTGGTTTATCTCCACTCCACAACTTGTGACCCATAATTTAGCTATCAAGCCAGGTTATCGGCCAGTTCGTCAAGCTAAACGAAAGTTCACTTTGGAGCTAGAAAGACAAATATGTGCGGAAGTGCAGAAGCTGCGGAATGCCAAATTTTTCAAGCCTATTCTTCATCCTGAGTGGCTCGCCAATGTTGTCCCTGTAAAGAAAAAGAATGGACAGATCTGAGTTTGTGTGGACTTCAGGGACCTGAATAAAGCTTGTCCGAAAGAGGAATTCCCGCTTCCTAATATGGACATGCTCCTCGATAATACGGCAGGCTATCAGATGTTTTCCTTTATGGACGGCTACAGCGATTATAATCACATCTTCATGGCACCTGCGGATGTACCAAAGACTTCATTCTATACTCAAAGTGGAACATCTTTATGTTACAATGTTATGCCGTTTGGTCTTAAGAATGCTGGGGCGACATATCAACGAGCAATGAAAACTATTTTTCATGATATGTTCCATGAACTGATTGAAGATTATGTCGATGATATTGTTGTCAAATCCAAGACAAGAATAGATCACGTTGAGGTACTCAGGAAGGTGCTCGAACGATGCCGTAAGTTTTCATTACGGATGAATCCGTTGAAGTGCGCGGCTTACGAAAAGGTATCTGCTGGGAAATCCCTTGGGTTTGTTGTACACCATCGAGGCATAAGCATTGATCAGACGAAGATTCAAGCAATACTGGAAATGCCCTGTCCTTCAACGGTCCGACAATTGAAGAGCTATTTGGGAAGACTCTCGTATATAACTAAGTTCCGCCCTTGTCCTGTAGCGAACCAAGTCCGCCCTCCTTTGATTTAGGGGACCCCATGGAGTTGCTTTCTTTGTTCACTGGAATAAGCAGATTAACCGCACTCTGGGATCGAGAAGTTAGTTGGCTTCCCCTTGCATTGCCAAGTAATGGGCTAGAAGTCTGGTCTTTCCCCAATCCTGTATGGAAGGAATTCCCCCCGGGGTTCAAGATTGGGTTAACCTTCCTCCCAAAAGGGGTCAGTTTGTCCACGTCACTAAGTGGGATCCCTTTAGTTTGATTCCAACTCCACAAGTGCTTTTGCTTTGGCGTCTGGCCTCTCCGATTAGAAGGTTTACTATAAGGCGAGGAGTAAGGTAGGTAGATCATTCGGGTGGAGGTACTACCAAGACATGGCTGAAGCATGGGCATTGATGCAGGAGCAAGCAGCATCCGGGTGAAACCAGAGTGGCCAGTTGTTAGTCGCCTCCACTATCGAGTAAGGTTTGGTTGGGACCGAGCCGTGGAGAAGTGGGCACAAATCCCGCCTCAAGAGACTTCCTATGACCGACAACAGATCAAAAGTTGAGACAAGTCGTGTGCCCAAAACGAGATCAAAGATGTGACCCTCATAGTCTTTTCAGGATCAAGTTGACAAAAAAGATCGGGAACTAAATCAAGCCCCAAATCCGGACTCTTCCCTCTCAGCCTCTTATTCGGAATCTTTCTCGTCCGGAGGAGTGGACGAGCGAGACTCATATCCAGCGCCAGGATAGAAAGAAGGCTCCTAGGAGAAATGTCATCAAGATCACCAATCAAGCGTTTAAACGTCAAGCTACTCTACGTCTCGTGTGCAATGAGAGGAGGGTCCGCAGGAGAAGAAAGGAGTCGTCAATCAATGCAAGGCAAGGTGGATTAGCAGCCTACGGTTTCATCGGGAATCAGGGAGCTCAAGGTTTACGCGCAGAACATCCCTGGAAGGGACCAAGACTGTCTACCAAAAAGCCGAAGGTCGTCTTCGGTTTGATCATAGGAATCAGTGGGCTATCGGCCTAGGCGCAAGGCATCCGTTTCCAAGGTCGGGTTCAGTTCATGCATAATTCGGACAGTGGGGTTTGAAATGCTTGTGACCGAGAAGCATATAGTATGGGGAATGCATCGAGTAGTCCTTTAGGGGAACCAGACGAGCACAGTCCACCCGTGCGCCCGTAAAGAGTCATGTCATCGGGGCTTGGTAAACGAATCGGCTCAATAAGGGAGATAGACTCAAATCGAGTTACGAGACCTCTCAGCTTGCTTCTCAAGTTCTTTCTAACTAGTGTCATGGTGAAAGCAGAATCGGGTGAATAGTCTATAGCAACCTTCATTCCTATAACCTCCTGCCGTTGAAGCCACGGTCCAGTAGCCTCTGTCGATACTATAGTAAGAAGAATCCCCATACCAACAAGCAAGGGTCCGCAGGGTCCGAAGGAGTTGCGCGTTAGCGCATCCGCCTGGTCACTTCACTCGCTTGCTTGAGTACTTGCTACTACTTGAGTTAGAGACAGGAAAGGAATGACTGCAGGAGCGTAAGCCACTTGCCTTGCATACCTTGCATAAAAGCCTCTTTATTCCCGTTCTTGCCTTTCTTTGGGAATCTCTGGTTGCCGGTCTGCTTCACATGGATCCCCCGAAGAGTAGGGTTGGAGAAGTATGTAATGGAATGATCGGGCAAGGCGGTCTCTCTCGTCGCCTTGACGGCTGTTTGCGCCTTTCTGACCGAAATGGAAGAGCAGGTCTCGTGCCTGGGAGATTTGTCCAAATCTTCATTCGAAAAGGCGAGAATCCCTAACGAATAGAGCCGGTAGAGACCTAGCTGCGACAACAAGCAGCAAAACAATTTCATTGCCTCGAAGGCCTGCGTAACTGCAATGGCCCTTTCGCCGCTCGATGAAGTGTTCAGCTCGAAGGCTAAGATATAGGCACAACTGAGCTCCCATGCTTAGGCGAGAATTGGAGCTTCTTCTACGTGTGGTAGACTTTCCCCCGACTCCCCACATCCTTATCAAAATAGCCTCTATAAATAAGTTATAAATAACTTCCTCGGGGCGACCACAAAGATCAAGAAATTGGCTCAGTCGTGACTCAAGTAGAGAAATCGAGGACTGGCCGATGGTGAAGTTATGTTATAATGACAATGAAGTAGTTAAAGTAGTCTGCCTATAGTCTTATTCATTGACGTAGATAACGAGATCACACTCTCGTTGACTACCTGCTTCTAGTGCGACAGAGAATGCAAGCAATCTCCTTCCAAAGTTTCACATTTAAGGGGATAAATGAGAGGAATGAATGAGGTACTGCTGACCGACCTGGTGAGAGAGAGATTCCCAATGAATGCTAAGGGAAAGTTTGAATAGATTGATTGCAGGGCTTCATCCCTACTCTTAACCCGGGACCAAAGCAGAAGAAGGCATAGTGACTATATATCAAACACAGAAAGAAAAGTTCAAAAGCCACTTTAGTTGATGCAGAAGAGTAGGTAGACCTGCAAGGGAAGACCCGTGGACAAGCGAAGACTACGATACGAAGGAGACTGAAGTAGACCATTCCATAGACGAGAGACCCGCTGATGGCTTGAAGGCTTACCCGAAAAACTCATGCTTCTTCAAAACAAGTTCCACTCATTTACAGTTTTTTTCTAATCGAATCTTCCTATTTTGATTTCGGTTCCGTCAGTTGAAGCAGTCTTTCCTAGTGGTACAGTGACGGCTGTAGTGGCGGGTTCGGCCAGAGACTCTTCAATTTGATAATCATCATTATCCACATTTTTAGCAGCTGCTGGCGCATCACAAGAACCCATACTCATAAAGGAAGGGAAGGTACCAAATTAGACTCACCCAATCAACGATCCAAAATGAATGCTAAAAGACCCGCAAGGGGAGAGGCTTTCACCTAAACTGCCTATGTAGCCTGTTCTACTCATGCGGCTGGGCCCGTGGCGAATGCTTACGTCTCCACTTCGGCTAGCGGATCACCAACATCAACTTATCATGCTGATGAAAGACATGAGCTAAGGGAGGAAATAACAGTCTGAGGGTCGGATGCAGGGGCTTTGCCATCCCCCACCCTTTCATAGGCTCCATCCCTTCTTGTCCTATGCGGGGGACAAGGGCTGGAAACGGCTGCTAATACCCCGTAGGCTGAGGAGCAAAAGGAACGAATCCGAGTTCGAAGATGCGACTAGGAACTCAAAGTCGAGGTTCGAAGTGCAAGGAAAGAAAGTAGATCCAGAGACTTCTCTGCATGATATGTATCTTCAACCTAGGGGAAAGACAAGCTAGTGGAATGGAAACTGAACTAGAGAAAGGGAGAAAAACCTAGATCTAGAACCTTCACATCGAATGTTAACTAATTTCCTGAAAAAAGTAAACTTCGGAAAAGACTCCCAGAGAGAATCTTCCGAACCAGCTAACAGACCTACTATCTGATATATATGCTAGACCGAAGTATGCTCCTAGGTAAGCTACTGGCTTTGGATCTGCCTCTCGAGCACGAGGGTCGTATTCATCAGGCTATCGATCACGAGCAGAAGACTCTGTTGAATCACACTCACGATAACCCGGGAATGGATCTGGCTAGGGGTATGTATCTCTTGCTACCGCGGGCTATGGATCTGTCTTTACTGGCACTTGGTCTTGATATTTTTTTGCATGAGTTTGTTGACGTAAATTACTAGGGAGAGGCTAAATCGTTTCCTTCTTTCGCTATTAGTTGATCTAAAGGATTTTTTGGTTATTGATTGCACCAGACTAGAAAAAAGTACAATAACCTTTTTACTAAACATAACATTACAAAGTAAACTAACAACTAAGTTAACATAAGCATTGAACACTTTAGACTAGGTTTTGGCCCATACATGCAAACATAAGAAAGAAAACCAAACAAAGATAGTTAGCATAGATAGGAGTCTATCTCCAGTAAGCACCGGAGTAGATCTCCACTAAAAAAAGACAAAGAACACCATAAATTTAAACACACTACTTTGCGTCTACAGACACTTATTTAAACCTTCTAAAACTAAAAAGAGTCGACGGACTCTTCTATTCTAGTCTCCCCGGTGACCGCGGGTGACAGCACGCACAATTAGGGCTTCCTGCTCCGCCCGCAGCGCTTGCTGCCTCTCCTCCAAACCCTCTATGCGCTCTCTGGTAGCGCGAATGCGCGCTTCTTTCCTTGCAGGATCCAATCCATTGTTCTAACACTTCTCAAAAGGAAGTTTAGCACTCTACGGTGCTCTTGAATTTGATTTTGCAGTTGCCCCATTTCGGCAGCAATTGCAGAAAGCCTGTTTGCAGCATCCATAGCCATACGTGCTAGTACTCAATTTCTTTTATTTGAATTTGATGAAGTGAAGACACTTATCGAGCCTCCATTTATAGAGTGGTAGAGTAATATCGCCATGCAGTACGAATTGCATGGCTGGCACAATTCTGACTAGTTCTCCACACTACTTTTCTGTTTTGCAGTTGAATCATGCCTGTTTAATGAAAAACTGGCTGGCTCTGGCTACCTTGCGGAGCAAACAAAATATCCCCAAATCACACTGCCTGTATGAACAAACAAACTTTGCACAACCAGCTTACGTAGAAAAGATTCCATATTCTATGCCAATAGACTCGTGACATCCATGTACTGAGTCGTCAAATGAGCCACGTTAAGAAAGCCCAAGCTTATACGCATTGGCCCACAGGGTGCCCCAATAGGGCCCGAATGAAAGACTCAAGCCTACATGAACCATCAAAGAAAGTCCTACAAATGAAGACTTGGGCCTGTTAATCTACGACTAACCTCGATGGAAGCCCACAGAAGGGCCAAAACACAACAAGCCTACCCATCATCAAAGCAAGCCCAAGCCCCCGCAAGAAGGACTTCATTGTCATGGAAGCCCTTTCCTTACTCCTCAATATAGTATATGAGAACGTTTTTCTGACCAACTCTCATGGCTTTAGGAGGGGGCGGGCCCCTAAGCTAGCTCTCGCCTTCTTCAGGATTTTCTCCTAAATTCCAGCTATGATCGACCTTTCGAATGAATGAAGTTAGAAGCTAAGGGCTTTGTTCGAGTGCTTTGCCAATCATTCTTCTATGTATGATAGTCATAAGGCAGGGGAAAGAAAGGCAGCTAGGAAGACAAGCTAATCCGAAAGGGCCAGCCCGAGCCAAGGACTAACAAGAAAGACGAGAGACCGAGATGTGATTGCATACCTACCCGGTGCTTGAGTACATGTGCAAGCACAGCAAAGCCGTTTTTTGAGCAACTCAATAAGTAGATTCAAGTTGTGTGCCATTTTTGGTTTTTCTTTTTGTTTCTAAATGTACTAAAATCGTGTATAGCATTTTGTTCAGAGTACACAGCTTTTTGTCTAATTGTGAAAGCCAAGCTGCAACTGCCCCAATGACCTCTCCAAGCAATTCAAAGATTTCATGCATGTTGCTTTTTCTGCCTCTAACGGACAGGGCTCAGCAGTTCACATTGTTGATTGGTGGCAATTCAAGACCCTTGGGTTTCTTCTCTCGGTGATTCCTATGGATACCATCGAAGAAGGGGACTCTTTCTTGTGCTATTCTGAGGATTCAAGCATCAACGATTACCCCTTTGATCCTCATGAAAGAATAAAAAAAGGCAGTAGAGATGGCTCTTGGATTGGGAGGTTTAGCTGCATTCTTCTTCTTCATATTTAAAATTATTGCTGCAATATATTATTTATTTCCTGATAAAGAAGAAAAGACTTACGGTCAGAAGAAAGAGAGAAGGCCTCACATGTAGAGTTAAAACGAGTAGAGTACCCTCAAGATTCTCACTTGCTGAGAGAAGATTAGCCACAATGGGGTTCGATCGAAATAGAATTGTTGGTGAAGGGGCATCAGCGACCGTCTATAAGGGCATTCTTCCATCTGGTGGAGAACTGGCTATTAAAAGGTTTGAGAGGGCCAATGGAATTGATTGCGTGCGCAATCCTTTCACCACTGAGTTTGAAACAATGGTGGGTTGTTTACGGCACAAGAACTTGGTTCAGCTTCAAGGATGGTGCTGTGAAGATACTGAGTGAGTCCTGGTTTCTTTTTTATTACTTTCCCAATGGAAGCCTCCGCAATATTCTCCACAGAAACTCCAATTCGACGAGAGTCCTGTCATGGAAGCAAAGATTTCATATAGTTTTGGGGGTTGCTTCGGCTCTTACTTATCTTCATGAAGGGCTACATTGCATGTATCTAATTTGAAGTAAAAGAAGGAAGTAATTAGTCTATATCCTGAACACATGCACGTCGGACTTATTTCCGTTATAATAAAATATATATTAATGGGACGATTCTCCGAAGATCGAGTAAAATCGACTGCTTCACATGGCACGGATTAGAGGGTTGGTTTCAGGGCATAGGAAGTGAAGATCTGAGATTGCATTACACGATCTAAAAGAGCGAAGGGCTTCCTAGTAGGCTCGGGTTCCTGATATAGGTATAATAAAGCCAGTAGAGCTAAATAGAGGTAGACTGTACTTCTATGCGTACTGAGCTGAGGTGCTAATGCTTCCCGCAGGGATAAACTATCTTAGTCATACTTCCTTGATAGGTGAGACTTCCACGAAAGCACGGATAAGAAGAATCTTAGTATGCAAGGACTGAGGAGCTTCGGTGTGTTCTTTGCTTTTATAGAATATCCTCCGCTGCTGCTAAAGGAAATGGTTCTTAGGTCGGTGAAACTGTCCCTGTAGCTAAAGTAAAGCCAGTTCATTCATTCATGGCAATCGGTCTAGTAAGGAAGAAGTGAGCTGTAGCCTTAGTCTTAGTACGCGCACTAGAAGGGGCTACCGAATGCGCCAGTGAAAAAATAAAAATATTGTTTGTGTGCCGCGAAGGGCCTACCCCTTGAAAATGGAAGGGCATGGAGAAGCGGATTCCTACTTCTTAATAGAATAGCTTGATCGACCACCATCCTTATTGACCTTCCCTCGGGTTGGTATGCTTGTGTGTCAAGCAATCCTGCTTCGGTAGCATACTTCGGTCAAGGAAATAGCTTCAAGCAATGGCTTTGGATCGACCTGACTTCTTAGAGAGGAAAGGCGCAATCAATGAATCAATCAGTGAATCGCTTTCAGTATCTCTTGCTTCTTTGGCTAGCTCAGTTCGTGAGTCTAGTTCTGGAGTGCCGGATCTGCCATCGGGAAAGGTCCTTTCTCCGAGATGTCGTGTTCGATCAAGAGTTATATGCTTAACACATGCGAGTTGGTGAACTGCACCACTGCTTCGAAGGAACAAGGGACTATCAATGACTACCAAGTCCTACTGTGGAATGAATCGCTTTCTTGTTCACCTGTACGAGATTGCTTTCTGTGCGCGTACGGATCGACAGAGAGACGTCGTAAGTAAGATTGAATTGCCAGTGACCAATCAATCACGATAAGAGGATGTTCTCAAAAACCACAAGGGGAAGGGTATTACAGCTTCGATTCGATCCTTATTTAGCGTAGTTGAGATTGACTCCCCACATTGGTACAACTATAGATGAGATTAAGCTTCCACCAGTCAAATGCCAATGGTGCGGCACGTACTTCATTGACCTTAGTGCCTATAGTTGGCCTATTTTGCTTAGTAGTGAAATGATGAAAGGGAAATCCAAGCCCCCGAACTCCACTTCCCGATGTTGACATCAGTTATCACGGATTCAATCAAAAGATATACCCTAAGTCAAGGCTCTACCTTCTGACTGGCTGTTCTCCCCAAACAAGAAGTGGGAAACGGCTTCTAATGGCACAGCTGACAGTTTGATCTCTCCCTCCATCTGCTGCATGAACATCGAAAGTGAAACCACTTAATGTAAGGTAGCGGATGAGGCGAAAGAGCAGCATTGCATCTAGCGATTGCCTCAAAGAAAGAAGGCCCAGCGACTGCCCGAATCTCATCCGTGAAAGTGAACTCAAGAATACCCAGAGGGGGCCCCGGGTCAATGCCTGCGAAAAGGAGGAATTTCAACCGAGCATCAAGGTGAATGGCCGTCGACGGTCTCGTTCATTCTTTGTCAAGCCCCTGTGATCGGAGAAATACTAAATGGATGTCTGAGCATGTAAAAAACTTGGGGGGCAAGTGAAAGAACATCTAACCAGAAGTGGCCAACGGATAGTGAGCAAGCTTCGTTGATTAAGTGTATTTTAGGTCGTCACCCGTAGGGAACAATTTTCAACTACTTGTGCTCAAGAAAGAGCTACTCCTCGTGGAAGTTTGAATTGGTCTCTTTCATCTGGTGAATTCTACACTGTCGGGTCATTGACTCAGACCAGGCAAGCATCCCATTCTTCAGCTGTGGCAACGTCTGTGTATGCTTACGATGTTGGCTCACGAGAACCTGAATCCACTCTTTTTGCATCTGCTTATTAGTCTCTTTACCACCTCCTTTGAAGAGTGAAAATCCCCCTCTCCTGAGTCTCTCTTGCTTCAGCGGATTCGTATACCATTGCTTTAAAGACGGGATCTTTCCTTGGCTAGAAGCACCACCTTTCGGGGTTGAAATCTCACAAAACAAGTAGGAAAACTCACGGATTTTTTTTTTAGAAGGAAATTTTGTATGGTAGACTTAGAATGATGGTACTGTTTATCGCTGATCCCATCATCAAACAATTGTGTAATGTAAATAGATGTGCTTGCTGCTACCTTTGAAAGTCTAGATCGATTAACTCATTTCTGTCTGTCTTTCATCTACTGCGGCTATATCTACCCAAAGTGGATTCTTCCGACCGGTGGCAGAGTTTTGAGGCACGGATCCAACGGTAAGGGAATCAGCGGCTGATCGCGATTCATCATCGAAATTCTCCCAGCAGCTGTCCATTTGAGTTCGCCGGTCAATGACTGAGCTGTGATTGCATAGGTGGTAGAGCAAGCTGGAACGGAGGCAGAAAGGAAGGAGAAGAAAGGTTTCTTTTCTGGATGTTGACTTGGTGAGTGACGGTCCCAGAAGGGAACCTGAGGCGATCTGTGCCATAGCCTTTGTTTTCCTGTTCTGCCATCTTGGAGAATGTATGATCCTTACTCCTCTGAAAGCTTCGATCAATTGGTTTGCTTTGGCACAGTATGAGGCTAACTTCATACTTGTGACCCTAGATTCACCAGTGAGCTGCCGAATGACCAACTGGGAATCTCTTCGAACTTATAGGAACTGAACGCCTATTAGGACCGCCACATTGAGGCCAATAAAATAAGAAGAGCCTCATATTCAGCAATGTTGTCGGTGCAAAAGTGAAAGACTACACGTCAGCTTGTGCTCTAATAGTCATGAGCCTGATGAGTTGACCAATTCCTCTACCCCGCTTCTTCTCCTTCTCTTTGCTTACCTTTCCTGACCTCGCAGACCCACTGCTCCGATGGAGTACAAAGCCCGTCAGCAGACCAGTCAATTGCGAGTGTGTGAGTGCGCAGTTCCTTCTCTCCCTTCACCCGATACAAGGCAGTACCTTTGCATGTCTTAAGCATAGTAATAGATATTTCGGTTTCGAGATGGCAAGAATCCAAACTTTTGAAATAAGCCAATCATAGGCTGCACATTCATATTCAAGATGTTTACGAATAGGACTAGTTGCTTTAAGGCGAGCTAGCAGATGAGCTAATCGTGGGAATTCCCCCTCGACAGGCCAACCTAGGCCTTCTCTCTGCTTTGAATAACAAACTTTTTCTAGCTAAGCAAGGAAGCTAGCCAAGCCAGTAGTATGCTTTTTAATAACCTTCCTCGCCGGCCAAGCCTCTTTCAAGCTGTCCAAGCCGGTACCTTTACCTTCCTTTTAAGAATATCCTTACCTTCTTTCCTTCCCATCGGAACAATCGGCTGGCATTCTGACTTTCCTTCTAAGAATATCCTTGTAATCGGCAAGCCTACTACCAACTAAAATTCGGTCAGTGTTCAATTGGTGCTCACCCGACCATTTTTCTCTTGTACTCTCCCCAACAATCTGTATTTCGAAACGGAGAATCACACCTTCCTTTCTCTTTTGCCGCTTTGATCTCTTGTGCCGTTGCCGGTGTTAATTACAATTCCGACGTGCCTCATCTATTCAACGTCCCTCCGGCCTACCTATCGACCGCCTCGTCTCAATCCAAGAGGTTGCAACGGCCGGCATGCCTTCCCCTCCCTCCTCGAGTAGGTATCTTCCAACCAACTCTTCAATTGACCAAAACAAAGATTCTTTAATAACAAAGAAAAGAAGGATTGAATTCCGACTCACACTTGCCCGTAACTTGACTCGCCTACCAGACGAGACAAAGCGTCTTTAACCAAAGGCCTACCGCCATCCCGAAAAGAGCTTGATTTATATGAGCCACTTGAGACGAAAACAGGAAGAGAAGAACTGTGCTTTCTCTCTGAACCACTAGCTGACGGAAAGGAATTTCTCTAAGCTAAGCCTGTTTTTCGTTAGTTTGATCGTAGAGCGACTGCCTTCCCTTCAAAGAAGCTTTCTCGCAAGACTAGATCAGAAACCTAACTAACTTATACATTCAAGAATTAGACCATGGGTTGTTTTCCCCCCGTCAATGGCAACTACCGACCATATCTATATGCGATCTGCTTTTTTCCGTCAAAAGCGGAAATCCATAGTTTCTCTTCGACCTACCAATCCAGTAAAGGGGCTTAGCTGACCTTCCCGCAAGACAAAGGTAGCTTGCTTACTTTGCTAACTCTGCCTGTACTGGAGCATTAACTAATCAATCACTTCCGTCTGTCTTTCCCACTTGCCTTAACCGCTCCCAGTTGGGTATCTCCGAGGACTTGAGCGTCTGGATTGTTTACTGAACGTCCCATACTTTACCTATCGCTCCATTCGGTGAAGTGCCCCCTTCCATTTCTTTTTAAAGGTAACAGGAATCAACCCGTAATGCGTGAACCAGTGCCCTTTTCTTTTGTACTACTCAACTATATGTTATGAAATAAATTACAGGATTAAATCTTCACACTTATGCGTGGTTGGAACATTTTGAGGTCAGCTTTTAGTGGTTGATTGGATCCAACTTCAATACCAATTATTGAGAGAGAGATATAAGGTCTGGTTCTATATAAGGCGGAACACAAACAAGACCCTGCCATACAGAACAGGACTCAAGCAGCGTACTTCCTCAGCCAAGCTCCTACTTTCTTGATTTGGGAAGGCCCACGAAGTAGTTCTCAAAAACTATTGTACAAGATATGGAAAGCGGTTCACGCTCCCGCTTCTTAGTAGGGTAGGGGACATAAAAGGGAGTGAAAGGCTGGAGTTACCACTGCCAGTTTCAAAATGGGGCAAGGCTGTAGCTTGTGTCAAAGTAAGGGCTAAAGTCTAAGTTGATGATGAAGCCGTAACCAAGGTCTGATTCTAAGTCAGAGTTAGAACTGGTTCTTAGACCGAAGCTGTTGTCGTAGCCTTAAAGTGACGAACTAGAAGTAAAGAGCTAGTTCCCTGGGTCACTACGTCAGCCTCATAGTATCCATTAACTATGGTCAAAACTGCAGACCCAGCGGGTGGAGTCGTTAGCGCAACAAGCCAATAGCGAGTGGAGTGCATAAGCCCCCATAAGCTATAAGGGCGAGCCAGCTTTGAACAGCCAGCCCGGGAGTCCCCTTCAATCCACAATTGAGTGGCTCAACTTTCAATAGCAAGACTGATTTAGCAGCGGGAATAAGCCATAAAACTTTTGTTATGACCAAGAGCTAACTGAAATCCCCTAACCCTAAGGAAAGCCCCTGTGCGATTTCTCAATCTTCCTCCTGCCCCGGCAGGTCCTGGGATCCCCCTTTAAGAGCCATCGGAGCTTAATCCAGCTGGGGACCACTGGAGTTTCATTTCTGGTCTTCCAGACTTGCTTTCATCAACGATGTTGGTGTTGGGACGAAGGGGAATGCAACGCTAAGAATTGCCAGATTTTCGAGAAGAAGAGCTCTAGCTGCTCTGGAGTCTTTCTTTTGTTCCTAAATGTGGGTATATTGCTAACCAGATTCCCCATGCTATATGCGGCGGCAATGCAATTCTCCAGAGAGTGAGTTTCTGATCATAATGCCCGCCCTTAGTAGGATTTCCAGTAGTCGGTTTTAGGTTGGGGTGCGAATAGTAGCATAGTTGCTTAGTCACCTTCCTCTTACGTATTACTATCTGGTGTCTTTACTTATGTCATTAGCAAGGTGTAAGCTACTCTGCTGCTCGCTTCGTAAAGCTCCGCTCGTTGCTTTTCATCCTTTAGTATCTTGCTGCTTTTTCCGCTTCTGAGGCAGCATCTCTATCAGCTAGTGAGCTAGTCGCTACTAGAGTTTTGAAGGCGTTTGCGCAATCGGCTTCTTGGTTGGCTTAATTACGCTAGTTGGGCTTGTAGCTAAAAGTCGTCTTAATTCCTCTTCCTCTACCTTATAAAACGAAGTAGAGTTGTTTCCGATGAGGTCTTCCACATCGAGTCGTTGCGAATCGATGATGCCTCGGTAGGCTTCTGTAAAATTCTACTTGAGCACGTCGAGAGCTTGCAGTCCGACTGTTTCCTTCGGGGCAAAAAATTGGATTTTTGTAACCCTTTTGAAATGGATAAACTTTACCAGGCTCTTTTTGACTACCTTGCCCAGCAAGAAGAGAGGTAGTTTTTTTTGTTGCAAAATATGAATGGAAGATGCCTCTGGAACTTCTTTTTATCGGTGCGCTCATTCCGAATTTCTTTGTACCGCCCACGAACTACAAGGGGTTTGATTCCGAGGTGTAACCGGATATGTAGGCAAGTAAAATACAAGCAAGAAAGAAGACCCCAACCCCACCTGCGTTTGCATGAAGTCTCAGTAAAGATGAAGTAAACATGTCCGCAAAGACTACTCGCTCCTTGTCTTAGAGTAGGGGACTTTGCTAGCTTTATTGCTCTTTGGCGCGCTACTTCCTCTCCTTATAACGGGCGAGTCTGATCGACTTGCATGTGTTAAGCATATAGCTAGCGTTACACAGTCTTAAGTCTCAATCACAGACAGAGCATTTTCGATCTTAGGCGAACGAGGGTTACCGGCTCTACGACCTCGCAAGGCACTACTGTAGAGCTCTTTGGGCCTGCCGCTTTCTCAATCTAAAATGGAAACTGTAAACATTAGCCTACTGAACGATTTCGATTCTTATCTATGTAATTTCAGGATTTCTTTTCGTTGAAGAGTTCTCTCTGTCTTTCCTTCCCCATCTCTATTTGAGACAGAGAGAGTTTTCACACAAACGCCTTGACTCGCCTATCCGAATCCTCTACTTTCCTTGTTCGTTCACCTGCTCGGTCTGGTTCACCTTACCCGCTGGCTTGGACGAGTACAGTTCACTGATTTGAATCATTTAAACTAAAGCTCTGATATCTGTAGTACTTCAACCTTCTTTTCTTACTCGTCACAGTAAAGATCCCGCGCATCAAATGATTACTGACTTGAATTGAATAGTTCGATTCCCGGTCCAATCTTTTTTCTCGAAAGGGCTAAGATCCATTCCTGCACGTGAGAAAAAAGTCACCTGTTGCGTGGGAAGATAACGTTCTTATACAGCGATTTCTTTTCTATTATATTTTTAAAGGCGGTACATTGCAATTACTTCTTCTTTCATTTGAAGAATCATAAGGAGATGTAGAGTGAAGTACATTTTCAATATGTGAAGCAATCATTGATGATTGATAGGTCTTCTGGAGACATGTTGGAGTAGGGCTTTTCTTCTCTTCAATCCGGCCACAGGTTCCCCTACGGAATTCACTCATAACAGAAGGAAGGACCAGCGTCTGGATTGGTTCAGGACCGTTACCAGAAGACCGATTACGACAGTTGACAGATGAGAGATTCCGGCTAGAGGGTCTGCAAGAGAGGAGACATATTGAAAGGCAGGAATTCGTGGACCGATTGCAACTTGAATTCCATTAAATAGTTCCGATTCAAGATTCGCTGCTAACAACGCGGGACTACTGAGCAAGAGCAAATCGAGTATGAGCAAAATCCATGAAGCGATCCACCTCGCTCTAGCCGCCAAAAAGGGAATGGGATTGATTACGCATAGCACGGGATGAGCTCCTAAGCCGACGGGGGCATATCTCTACTACATAAACTACTGTGGATGGAGCTAGCCAAAGAACGAATGGGACTAATGCATACCATTGACTAAGAAGGGGGCAGGTGAGGAATGACTCGTGGACGAAGCTAGCAAAGGTTTACTAAAAAAGGGGGGAGGCACAGAATGAGAGCTGAGAGCAGTGAGGGCGGAAGAGCCATTCGTTTATATCGGATAGACCTTTACACTCGATAGACCGATCGAAGACTTCGCACTTTCAAGATGAGAGCTAGAGGCCAAAGACGAAAGGCTAGTAGCCTGGGAGATATCTTTTATTTACAGAAAGCAGAAGAAGCATTACACCAATTGCAAAGGATTTCTTGCTTCCATCAAAGAGGATTGGAATCATGGACTGGAATGGATTCACCAGGATTCCTTTAAAAAAAAAAAGGTATATTACTCTGAGATTCGCGAACTAAGCTAATACCAACTTCAGCAATTTATATATTATATAAATCTCTCCGGCACCTTCAAAAAGCCTTTTAATGGGAGGGCTTCCCCCTTCAAAAGGATGGGATTCGATTCGAACTTACTAAAGCAAAATAATACATCGAATGTGCCAATGCTCTAGAAGATCGATTCGCCCTTGCCCAATTGAGTGAAGCCGACCAATGCAACTCAACTACTTATGATTACGCCACTACTTACTCGAGAAGCAAGCCTAGGCGAAAAAGCGAAAGCAGCACCACTCGAAAAGAAATTTTGAAAGGCGTCTAAGCGCATGCACGCGACAGATAGAAAAAACTTGCTACAGCTTGAACCTTTGGCTCGTTTACGCCCCTTTTGGCTCCTTTCCTTCAGACCTAGACCGATGAAAGGCCAGATTCCAGATGAACTAAGCGGGAATCGAAAGATTTTATTTCAAAGTCGGGGTTTTTCTTTTGTTAGGGGAGATATTGAAAGAAGCGATGAAAGCGATTCACCGAAAAAGACAGCAAAGAGCGGACAGGCTTCCTTTCGTTCGGGTTGATGGCTATAGTACCCAAAAAGCCTTGCCTATTCTAACTAGTGGATTACAAGACCCTGTTTCCAGTGATGGTTGCTAAACTAGAAGAGAGACGGTGTCGGGCTTAGTCCGATTGCTTCTGCTCCATTAATCTTAGTAGAGAAATCATATACGCCATCCCCGGCAGACGATGACACCACCTTGAGGCCCCTTCCTTTAAAAGGCTCACTCTGGCTTCTTCCACTCGACGAATCGAATCCACGACTTCTTTGTGACCAATAGCCTTCCTACTAGATAGAAAGGATTAGGCTAGTTTACGGTTCTGCTTTGATTGCTTCCTCGTCATCATCTTGACTAATGACCATAGGGGCAGCAAGGGGGAGTGGTTGCCCAGTGACTAGCTTGTGGACTCACTTTCCTTCCGAAGCTCTTTCCTTCCCACCTCTCAAATGGGCGTGCAATCCACTTGCTAACGGACTCAAGTGTAGCGGACGTTTTCCTTCTGATATCCGCGCATCACCGAGCACTTTCCCCTACTCAACACAAGTTGCTGATTTCGCAGTGTAATCGCTAATTGACTAAAACCTCGAGATTGCATACGTGACCGCTCAACCAATCTCCCGATCTCGATCCACTTCCTGAAAGCCTTCTTCCCTGCTTCCTCAACCATCTTCTACTACTCCAAACATTTCAGTCCTCGAGGTGGCAGATCCTAGAGAACCGCTCACTCCTTCACTGGAAACGACTTATGCTACCCCACTCCCCGCCCTGTGTATGAGTTGAGAGCTAAGGATTCCCCCTCTAGGCGGTCCACTCCCTGTGTGCTTTCAATGCTCTGGGTACCGAAGCGAGCGGACAAAGAGAGGGGGGCTTTGCCTCCTTCGAGACACATGGCTCTGTATGCTACTACGCTATCTAGCTTGCCGGAGTTTACTTGACTTTAAAAGGGCTTGCCTTATCTGCTTGAGTGCTCCAGTCCAGCGCTGGAGTTCCTTAATGCAGCTGGAGGGCTTACTGGCTATAGTTTAGTTGGAGGGGGCTTTATAAATGAGCTTCTCTTTTTGAGTTCGGTCTTGCTGCGATGCTAACCAGCATGGATTAACCCCGTATGATCTTTCCGATACACCGACTGGAGCGGGTGGGTACTACGGCGATGGATAGACCATTGGGAAATCAGACCAATCGACAGCTAGACGCGAGGTTCACTTGCTTTTCCATTCTTTTTCGAAGCTGGTTCAGATCTTGAAAGAGGCATATCGGTCGAAGGAATCATCTTTCAACGGCTACTCAGTTGGCTATCCCTTTAAAGATCGGCCTATCCAACCACTATTGGATAGGAGGAGGGGACAACCTCACTCCTCGGCTGCACGATCCGATGTGCTGAACTACTGAACGGAAAAGTGAGACTATTCCTCACTCGACTTCCACCCGCCCCGCTAGTCGCATCAAAGGCATTCACTCCGGAGTTGTTTGTCGAGAGGGAAGAAGGGCAAGCAGGTCCCCAGAACGGTCTCAGAGTACGCAAGTCTGACTTCGATTGGAGAAAGAGGTCGGGTTAGGCCAGGAAGGCTAAAGCTGCTAATGAAATTCGTAAATGCACGTTCTCTTACCCCTAACCAGCTCTCTGACGGCGATAGGATCTCTTGTGAGGCACCTCTTTCTTTATCTAGATGGACTTTGCTGTTCAAGAGATGATGGCTCTTCACAAAGTCCCGGGACGCTTCCCTTTTTAGATGCTTCAGCCAGTTCTCGCCAAGCCATATCATAACATTCTCGAAAGCTAAGCTCTTCTCGACCATGAAGTCAAGGCGAGCCAGATTCTGAGTTGGTCTTTTCCAATTGAGAAGCAACTGAGTTCTGTTCTTGTGATCAAGCAGCTCTTCTTTTTTGGAAATCAAAGGCTGGATCTCAACCTCCAGTTTCTCTTTTTCCTCTGAAAGTATTGAGAATTCAGCGTCTAACGAACTGAGCTGTTTGTGTCCTTGAACCAGACTGGCATCAAGGTCAGCGGATTTGATGTTCTTTGAGCTTGAGCAGTTTCTATTAGGGTCATGGTATTAGGGACATTCTCTCCTCTCGTAGCTCTGCCAAGCGAGACATTAGATCTTCTATTCTAGGTTTGTCCTCTCGCGCAAACTGGAAGTGTGTTGAATCAGAGTGAGGAAAATCCAATCAATATTGTTAAAGTATTTGGCTTGGTAGATAGTCTCCAACGACATGTCGAACAAATGTCTTCCTTTGTTGCTGCAGAAAGTCAGGGGTGGGAGCTAGACTTGAACCAGAGATTTTACTACTCGAGGGAGATCTTTGAGTTCTAGTCCTGCTTGAAAGCTCTGCTAGCAGGTTCCTTGATACTAAGTGCACGCTTGAGGAAGACTGGGCAGACAAGACATTGTTGACCCTGTCATGCTTGGAGAGAGAGTGCCTTGAGGGGTTGGAATCTGAAATTGAACGGAGCACTAAATGTTAGTTGTGGAAATTGATAGTTAGGGGTTTCGAATAAGAAAGATGAATAAGGTGCGTAGCCTTTGGAGGAACTCTAGCCTCAGCAGGAATTACTGGAGGAGGTGGTGGAACCCTCGTGGCTTCTGGATCGCTGGAGGAAGAGGCAGTTCGAACTCCTTCTTCGATCTGAGTCTGTGGCTCAGTTCTTGAAGAAGTTGCAGCAGCAGTTAGTTGAACAGTTGTTACTTCAGTGCCAACTCTTTCCTGCGATGGAAGGTCCTCAGTTGTTGGGATTCTAGCCACCTCCTCAGGGAGCTCTGGCTCAGTTCCTACCGGAGATAGTTGGGGAGCCACAGGAAGTGGTTCGATTTCTACTTCTGGCATTACTGGTTCCTGCAAAATAAAAGAAGACATTTAGAATCGAAGAGGAAAAAGGATAAGCAAATTAATGAAGTTGTATTCGAAGGGTTGCCTCTCTGTCTGTTGCTGAGTGAAGTTTCGGGTCAACTTCAGTATTGGTTTTTCTCTTCCTGACTAGGGGGACTTCTTCAAGCTCAGTCTCTTCACTGTCACTTTCTTCCTGGAATCGCTGCATAAGTTTTTCTAAACAGCGTCGAGTGAAGATTTGTTTCGGTGGTGTAGTTTCTGTCTCAGGCACCTTCTCGATTTCTTTTGACTGAGACTTAGAGCCGTAAGCGCGGTGGGGGTTGACAGAGGACCCTTTGTCGATGGCTCTCTTAAGCTGATACCTTTGGCTACAGCACCCTGTGTGGGCTTGGTTATTTGCAAGGGTTGTGGCTCAGAGAGGTTTTCTTCAACATCTGAGATTTCATCAATCGAAAAGAATACTTAGATAAATGAAAATCAGTGGGGCGGAAAGTCTTATTAAAATGGAAGCGCTTTGCCCCTTCCCATCTGGGTTCGACAAGACCAGCTCTTTCTATAGCTGCATTGAATTTCATGATATATCTAGTTGGTGTAGGAACTCCGCCTCTTTTTTTCCGATAAAATCCTTATGCAATTGAAATCACCTAACACCATCCTGACAATAAATTCTTTTTGAAATCTCATTCAGATCCGCCCATAACTGCCTCCTATTTTCACCACAATTGTTGGCATAGATACCCGGTAAACGAACTATCAAGAGTAGAACATATACAATGGATGTACTGGGCACTTTCTCTCACCTTAACAACCTGCAGAATGTTAGAGTTCCAACAAATCCATAGTCTGCTTTTAGGACAAGAGTCCTAGTTAGCACAGCAGTCCCAATTTCCACCTATTTCACAATTTGGAAGCTAACTTTGCATCAACTCTAGTCTCCGAGAGAACAAGTAATGTAAAAAAAGATTTGATTGGAATCAAAAAAGTAACTAACCTATCTTTGTTTTCTTAGGGCATTCAAGCCCCTAACATTCCAGGCTGCTAGATTCATGGTTAAGATTTGAGGTGGCTGAGGTCTCCAAGGTAGGTACTCCCTTGCTTTTTCTCTTTCTTTTCATTCCTTCAGCATCATTATCGAAAGTGGTTGTTCCCCATCTAGTTTGCTAGATCTCCTTGTAACAGGTCCAGGCTTCGGTTTATCTCCGGCTGTAGAGCCATCACTCATAACAGGCACTTTAACTAGGTTCTCATTTCCACCCAAGGAAAGAACAGCATGTTTAGGAGCAGTCCCTGAGTGAACAGCAACCAAACTCTGCCCAGAATTGGGGGATTTGGCCATGCTAGCCTCTGCAGAACACTCCTCCTCTACATAATTTTCGAGAGAGCATTCATTCCTGACTGGCACCTCGATTAAGATATCATTCCCGACCACAGAGAGATCTGCATAAGCAGGCCCGGATTGAACTTCTGTTATAAAATTAGAATACTGCTGTCCAGAACCCAGATGAGTTTTATTCCCTCCGAGGATAGTGTGACCTGATCCAACCTCCCTCGCTAATGGAGAAGCAAACCGTGATGATCTACCCGATCCAACCATCCTTTTTATGTTATGCCAGATTAGCCGCCGTTATTCCCTTTTTCGGATAGAGAGTTGGGATCCGACCCTCCTCAGTGTTGAATGTAGCCAGTTTCATTTTTCACTTTTCAGGAGTCCAGGCGAATCAAGTACGGAACCGAGACAAGGATAAGAAAGTGGTGGGAGATCCGCCTGCCTCCATGGAATGAATAAATGGATCGAATTCTCCAGACGTGATTCCTCTTCCTTCTGTCCGTCCCGTAAAGTGGTTATTCCAGATGATGCCAGCTGGTAGATTCAATGACCCCCTACCGATGATGTGCCGAGAAAGCGATCGTGGATGTTAAATCGTAAAGTCTAATGCCAGCTCATATCCCTACAGCCTCCCTGCTGCCCCGGCAGGTACCCTTTGTTGCTATTGTAGTTTTTCGGGTCTGAAACAGGCATTGATTAAGTCCTTTTCCTGGGAGAACATACTCCAACATCGGACTTAGTTCTATCCCGCCGGACTTTTGAGAATGAATCGCTCCATCATCAATCAGTCAAGTGGATATAGAACTACGGATTTTTCCGGGGAATTCTATAAAAAAAAAGAAGGTCGGATAGAATGAAAGAGGATGTTTGATTCGTTTCCTAAAGGGCTGGTTGGCGGAGAGATTTGAAGGGATCCGATGTTCCCACCCTGGAGGGTCGGTCGCGGAGGAGAGAAAGGATGCCCGTCGTGACACACTGCCAGCATCCTAGCACCCGTCATAACACACTGCCAGTGCCCTCCCCTTTTTTTCGGCATGCTCCTTTCGAAAAAAAAAAGGGGTTGAATCCTCGCGAAAGGCGCAGGTATGTAAGGCACTTCTATCTAAGAGCCTTTTCCCACCATTAGTGAGGAAGCCCACGTGCCACTCTTCCTCCCCCGGCCTAGGCAGTGAGTTGGTCAGGGCCTCCCTTTACGATTGATTCATTCAACCGTGGACCGCTTATGTATTCCCCTAACCCTCCTCGCGGTCCAACAGCCCATGAGTTATTCTAAGAACCCGCTCCAAACCCTTTTTTTTTCAACCTGGTAACGTCAGAGGTCTTCTTTCTTTTTCATTAGATTCTTATGGACCCATATTCTTTTACGTGCTAGGCCTATCGTCACGGTAAACGTTCTTGTCTCTTTCGAGCTTTTGTCGTGGAGGTGGCTGTCTAGACCACAACATCCGAAAGTTCTATATTAAAAAGTCTATGTCTACCCTTTGTCTATAGCGATCGGTTACCCGTTGGGTTAGAAGACAACAGTATGGGTTTGCTCCCCTACTACGCTTCAAGCTGCCAATCCAGGAGTGGAGTCTCGGGATCGAGGATTCAAGGAAGGGAGCCCGCCATAACACGCAGTCGGCGCGTCGGACCTCCCCGACCTAAAATAGAATCGGTCCTCGCGGGAAGCGGAACCTTGAAGGTTAGGCCCTGAAGAGGTCCCACCACATTCATTCAAAAGGGCAGGGTTCCCGAGGGAACGAGGATCCCCCGCCCTAGGGCAACTACACGGGCTGGGCTCTACCCTAGAACCGTTTTTTCATTACCCGAATAGAAGCGAGAAGGTCCTATTGGGAGAGGGGAAAGCGGTTGCAGCATCCATCATTCCCGCCCTTTCCGATACGGTAGGCATGCATTGAACCTACTAAACCGAACATCAACTCAATCACCAACTCGGAGTGTTTGTTATTAGTTACGTTGGAGTCAGAGCAGAAGACCCTAACGAGCTTTGCCTAGCCCGCCCTCCCCGAGACGAAGAGGAAGGATTGATGACGAATCGAACGCGACCGGGGTCGAACAACCATAAACTATGCCCGGTCGACCATCCATCATATCAGTCGAGTCGATCCGACTTATCTATAGATAACGAAAGAGAGAACCCTCGCGGATGGAGAGGGATTCGAACCCCCGGTATTCCTATCAATACTTCGGTTTTCAAGACCGACTCTTTCAACCGCTCAGACATCCATCCTCTTCGCGCTTCGCCCGCCCTATCTATCCGCGCGCTGGCAGGTGGGGGCTTCTCTATGTGATTCGCTACGCTTGCTTGCGCCTATCGGCGGACTCTATTGCCTGCCGGTTAGCGAAACTTTTCCGGTAGCTACGCTTCGCTTGTTTCTATATGATAATATGCACCTTGGTTGCTGCGCTCCCTGCGGGTAATAGCAAGAGAGTGAAGAACGAATGATCCTCCAAACAAAAAGAGTGATTGAGTCCGACTCAAGCGAGTGAGTGAAAGGCGTGGCAAGAGAGCGAGTTCGACTCGCGAACGATCAGCAAATGGCAAATGAAGGACCGATCCTTTTGCGCCAGTACTGTTGCGAGACTGGTACTTGGCGGCTCACGAGCAACATATAGACTAAGGTTGCCCATCACTCCCTCGCTCTTTTTTGAAGGCCCTTTCTAGTCTCTTTCTACTAGTATGGTTCCTCCATAAGAACACTGAACGCCCAGCTTCGCAGAGCAGCTCTCTCCCCAGCCCACAGCATAGTGTGGAATCTGGATCGTTTCATCGAGCACCATTTCTTTTAGATAGAAAGGTGTTCTGACTCTATTGGATCAAGTCATAACCTACGCCTTTGACTAGTATACTATGATGGAGAGACTAAGCTCTATTTCAGAGATTGGACTCTCTTACTGTGATTAGCCCCTACTAGTAAGAAGCTGTTCCCGAGCCAGGTTCCCTGGATCCACGTGTTCCTAGTCGGGCCTAAATGGAGGAATGAAGAAGCGCGCCCGGGTAGACTTCAAGAGCTCTTGCTCCGCCTATCCTCCTACTTATTATTCTGTGGGTCATAAAAACATACGAACCGCCTACTCTTTAAAGCCCTACCATTCTATTTTGAAATATATAAAAATGAAAGCTGCTTGCCCTCACTAATAAAAAAAAGGTTATTCAATCCACTAGTGCGGAATTACCTCTTCTGAACCGAAACAAGAAAGAGCTCATAACCACTGCTTGTGAACAGCTCTCCTCAACTGAAGGCGCACCTACTCTTACTAGAAGTATAGTCTCTCTCAGGTCCAGTTTCGATCTCGAACTAACTTACTTTACTTAATAGGCCGGAAGAGAGATATTAAGAAAACCCGATTTCCTGTCTTAAGAACCTGACTCAAAAGAGAAAAGAAGACCGGACTAAAAGAGATATCACTTTCGACGATTGAACTGCACTTTTATATCCAGAACTTAATTTGAACGTCTTTGGATCCTGCTTAGAGCCGGCTTTCACTCCACTTTCATATCAGGAACGTAGTAACTCGACTGTAAGGAGAGGAACGTCGACTTGCAATATCGAATTTCACTATCTGGAATCCTTGCTCCTGGCTCATATTCACATAGGCCACTCATAAGAATAAGACGTTCAACTCCCTAAAACACGTATGTATAATTGATAGACTCATAATATCAGTGCCTTGGGGAAATGCCTATCTTCGGGAGAATCTTACCGAACGAGTTTCAGACCTCGCTTCCCAAGATATTTAGGGAAAAGGGCCTTGTCGGCCACCGCTTGCTGACGACGGAAGGCATCATCAAGAAAAAGTCCTCGCGTTGGACTTAGTTGGAAAGGTAGGTGTTCGGCATGTCCCTTGCTTGCGAACTTATTTAGTAGGGCGGTTTGGAGATCCCATTCCTCACGGTTACCGTTGTCCCCACCCCAGACTTCACTCTTTCAACACTTGTAGTATACTTTATAAATAGTCAGGCGTGCCCCTGTCCCTGTCTCCAACAAGTATGTGATCCACCGATTCACTGAGTGACTCTTTCTGACCTTCCGTCCCTTAGTCTCACTATGTGAAACTAAGTCACTTCGTCCCTATCTCTTAAAGCCTTGACTTCCGATCCATCCCTTGTTTCCCGATTGAAGAAAGCCTTATATGGTCTCAAACAAGCGAAAACCCTAACTATTAGATTAGTCAAGCCTAAACGCCCTGCAATCAAAAAACAGCGCTAACGAGAAACGGCTTTCGCGCAGCTCAATCCGTTGCTTCTTGCTTTCGAACCGGAGCTTGCTGGGTAGTGAAGTAGTCCGTGAAGGTGAAATCAAACTTGTGTTAAGCAAGCAGAGTAGTCAAGCCGGAGAGGCAAAAAAAGCAAGAAGCGGTTTTCGTTCGATCGACGGAATCCATCGTACTTTCACTGCTGTGGACCGGCTTTCATAAAGCACCTTTGGGCAGCAGCTACTATTGGGATCCAATTCCGAGATAAATTTGACAATGAAACTCTTCAAGCAATGATCTTATCTATGTCATTTCTCTTGACGCGATACAAAAGACGACTTTCGAGAGTCACTTAGCCCCTTGACCTCTTCTCTCAAAAAAGACGCTGTGTGGGCAAGTCGATCAAAGTCAGAGCGGGGAGGGAATGTTTACAGTTGTTGTAGTACGACTTTTCATTTTCTGTTCGGTCTTTCAATAAGTAGTCAGCTGCGGGCTAAGAAGCCTCGTAGTCTTACTTTTAGCGGTAGTCCGCTGTCCTCGTTCTCCTCTTTTCATTGCCCTATTGAGTAAGGGTCGGTGTTTGCAAAAATGTCGAGCCGACGGGGTCAGGTACCAGTAGTGACAATGGCAAAGGGGGGGAGCTGGACACTGCTGAACCGGAAGAGATTGCTCAGGATGAATGTCTGGGTAACAAAGCCGAGAAGGGT